CGATTCATTTGGCTCTCACGCTCAATGTAAATTACCATATCTTTCTTGTTAATGTAATGAGCCTATCCTCTATTCTCTTGTCATATTCCAAAATGAAATCAAAATCTCAAACTAATCCAAGACAAAAAAATTCGGAGGACTCTTCTGACCAAACAAAAAATATGTAATTGTCAGCAAAATTGTTTACTTTTTTAATCCAAGAAGTTTTTCTTACTTTATACACAATACATAGGTCATCGATTCAGCATTGGCTAAAAAAGGGGATAAAATCCCCAATAAGTAGTTCAAATCATTTTATCAATATGAGTGTTCTCTATTGATAAAAATTATTTATTTGAAACCATCTCTATATTAACATAGTGGTAGAAAGAGTACCATGCTGCGTCTGGACTTCAAACAGTTTAGCTTTAACCATGTTAATGGGCCCATATTATTGGTTGATAGAGAATCAAAGTGGATTTTCCAATAAATTACGAAATGCTATAGTTCTTACATATGATTTCTGAATTTATTCAGAAGTAATTCGCGAGATCATGCACCCTTCTTTCTTAGGTATAACTTTCCTAGTTATAAGAGAAAAAGTACATCTGGTTGGATCCAGCCTATTCTTGAAATAAACAACTCGCACACACTCCCTTTCCAAAAAAGATCAAGACCCCAAGCACTACACTTAGATTTATTAGATTTGTTGCTAAAATATCGGTATTAAACCCGAAACTCCCGGCGGATGGCCATTGGCCCAAAGAAACGAAAGAATCGGTTACATTTTTCATATGATCTCCTCTATAGATAGACTAAAAAATCGAACAGAGTTCTTTTTGTATTACTTTGCCCTATATCTATATATTTCTAGTTTCCTACTTTCTAAATCGAATCAAAAATCTATTAGATTTAGAAATATTGAATTACCTTCTTGGTTGCAACCCCTCTTAAAAGGCCTACGAACACAAACGGGAAGGATGAAAGCGAGTTTGTATGCTAATTCCTCATCCGCAAATCAGCCCTTCCCGTGGGTTATTTTCTCAACGAATAAGTAATTCTAGGAATGAAATCTTTATATAATTCGAAAAAGCAAAGCACAAGTCCAAGGCAATAAAATATGAAAAATAAAAATTTTTCATATTTCTAATATTAAACAAAAGGATTAGCAAATAAAAGTGCTAATGCTACAACCAAGCCATAAATTGTTAAAGCTTCCATGAAAGCTAGACTAAGCAATAAAGTACCTCGTATTTTTCCCTCCGCCTCGGGCTGTCTCGCGATACCTTCTACAGCTTGACCCGCAGCAGTACCTTGACCAACTCCAGGTCCAATAGAAGCAAGCCCTACAGCCAATCCAGCAGCAATAACGGAAGCGGCAGAAATCAGTGGATTCATGATAAGTTCCTCGTACCAAAAAAAAAATGGTTAATGATACATTCAACCAATGAACTATGACTTAATTATTCGATTGCTACGATTCATCCAGTCAAAGTAACTACGAACTTCGAATTCAAGTAATAACATTCTTGAATTATCAAAACTACTTTGATATCTCTTTTTTAGTTTCTCTCGAGAAAGTCTTTGTGAATCCATACAACTTTAGTTTTTCCGTTTCTTTGTCCCGAACCGCTCTTTGACTTTGAATTCTTCGATTTTTTTATTGACTTCATCTTCAACTCACAGTCACATATGAGACAGAAGGACTTCTATAGAATCCCCATCTACACTCATATTCGATTAGTAGGGAAATTTAGATATATCTTTAGCTCGTATATAACTAGTCAATATCTAATATCACATATACATGTCTTTCTTCCACAATGTAAACCCACTCTTTCTTCATCTTGAATGCAATCGGATTTAATAAGGATGCGTCTAACCCTTGACAAGAGTTAACTTATCGCCATTCAATTCCATATACCTAGTTCGACCTTCCCTCTACGAACCATTTATGAATCCCCTTTGTTATAAATTTTCCTTTCCCTTCCCCCTTGTTTATCATTATCCTGCAACCTAAATTGATAAGATAATCAATGGATAAATTCATTGGGCCGAATCGTTACATAGAAATTAATTTGATTGATCTAAGTTCATATAATTGATTATTTATTAATATTTTCGTTTGGTCAATCGTTGAATAAAATCAACTCAAAAGGCGAATCGTTTGATAGAACATCCTTTTTATTTAATAACACGTCGTAATATCGCAAGACTTCTTAGTCAAATTAGGAGTCCAAATAGTGAATATTCGGATTGGATGACCAATCTAAATTGAATATTCATTGAGGGGAAGGTTTTATTATGGTATAAATGGACCAAATGGGAATTTTAGGAAAAAGATCTTTGAGATCTCTTTCCTTTTTTTCTACTCTAATATCAATATTGTAATCTTTATTGTAATCTTTTTTTCTATTACTCGAGATCGTATATAGTGTAGTTGTATATTTTTATTCCCTAAGTAAATTTTTTTAGCCATGCACACATTGCCTTAGATTAAACTAAAAAAAAAAAGACTATT